CGATACTAATCTTACTCTAGAAAAATAAAAAAGAAAATTTCAAGCAAAAAAAAGACTCTTAATGCTCCGGGCGAAAAGATGAAATCTTGGATTTTTGCGCATATCCCAATCCTTATTGATTATCTCATCACAGTTAAAATTTTCTTTTTTATTTTTACTTTTTTTTTATAAGTTCATTGAAGAAGTTTTATTTGCTCAGTAAGTTACTCCCACCCCTTTTTTTGTTTGTCCACTACTTCTTATGAATCGAAACAAACGAGTTCCGATAGAACTGGAAAATCAAATAAATAGTAATCTTTGACGAACAGGATCAATAATCATTATTATTTCCACACAAGAAAAGGAATTTTCCACCCTTTTCTTGTGTGGAAGATTAGGAAGACGAGTAATCCCTCCTAGAATCATTTGTTCCTTTCATTTATCCGCGTGTATTCTCCTCCTACTTATGCCTATTATCTATTAGAATTCGATTCTATTAGGTACAAAAAAACTATTGATGCATTACATGGCATTTACAATCTGCCAATGGGAGGCCTAGCATAGTCACAACACTCCCATTTTGATTGAAAAAAAGAAGGGGGGATCAAGTAGTCTTCTTCACAATATACATACTATTGCTAGGAATGGGATACAAGCAATTTCCGGCATCTCGCAGAAAAACAGTATAAACAAAGCAAGCAAAACATTTTCCATGATTTTTTTGAATCATACATAATTGCATCGATCACAACAATTGGGCTCTTTTTACCAGCTTGATGAATCCGTGGATCTAGAAATTCATTTCGGACAATTGAACCTTCTCAAACTGTTTCTTTTTTAGAACCAAAAAGATTTGTGCCAGAATAACAGATGCCAAGAAGAACAACAAACCTTGGACACGTAATGGATCTTGAAGTACTATTTCTGCATCTCCCTGACCAAATCCACCCACATTGGGATTACTCGTTAATGGTTGATCAAGCTTGATAGATTCACCCTCTGAAACAAGAAGTTCTGGTCCTGGAGGTATAATATCAACCACTTGGTGTCCATCCGATGCGTCAGCTATGGTTATTTCATACCCCCCTTTTTCTTTACGTACTATTCTGCTTACTATACCTGCTGCTGTAGCATTATAGACTGTATTGTTACTCTTGTTCCCATCGGGATAAATCTGACCTCTTCCCCTGTTCCCACCTACATATATGGGATACTTTAAGAAGTGAACGTCTTTCTTAGTATCAGGGTCCGGGGAAAGAATGGGAAAGACGATTTCACTATATTTCTGACCAGGAACAGGACCTACCACAAGAATATTTCTTTTAGTGGGGCGATAACTCTGAAAAGACAGATTGCCTATCTTTTCTTTCATCTCGGGAGAAATACGATCGGGGGGAGCTAATTCGAATCCCTCGGGTAAAATAAGAACAGCCCCCACATTCAAAGCCCCCTTTTTCCCATTAGCAAGAACTTGTTTCAGTTGCATATCATAAGGGATTCTAACAACTGCTTCAAATACAGTATCAGGAAGCACAGCTTGTGGAACCTCAATATCCACGGGCTTATTAGCTAAATGGCAATTGGCGCATACAATACGCCCAGTTGCTTCTCGTGGATTTTCATAACCCTGCTGCGCAAAAATGGGATATGCATTTGAAATAGATGTCCGAGTTATGACATATATCATGATCGATACGGAAATGAATCGAGTCATCTGTTCCTTTACCCAAGAAAAGGTATTTCTATTTTGCATGGTCCAATTATTGATCCCGGAAATTTCTACAATAAATTAGGTAGGTAGCTAGTATAGTTCCCTATCCACGATTCTGCCATTGTACTGGAGGGGGAATCCCTTAGACGGGTAGAAGTATAAAGAGTGAGTCAGATTAAAAATGGTTTGTTTATGTACGAAGTAACATTCGGATTTGATTGATATCGGCAGATCAAATGAGTTCTTCATTCATTCATTGAATGATAAACCACTACAAGTGAAGGAGATACACGATTTAAATAATGGAAGATCCAATATTTCAAAATTGTATCTAGAATGACTGGAAAAGTGGAAACAAGACCAGATATAATTTGATTGTTATGAGCAAATCCAAAATCTTTGTAGACCGAACCAATCATTAGTTCCCAACCATGGGGCGAGTGGAATCCGATACATAAATCAGTTAATAAAAGAATAGAAAAAGCTTTTATTGTGTCGCTTAAGTTATAGAGGAATTCCTGAACCCAAGAATTAAGAATGACAAGTTCTTCATTACCCAGAATAGAATAACCACTTAGAATAGCAAAACAGATTATATTTGTCGAGAAATGCAAAATTATATGGATATGATCTTCATTGTGCATTTTGACCAATTGTATTGTTTCTTTGTGGATTCCTATACGAAGCTTTTGTATCTGTGTCTCCGGGTACTCCTTTATCATTTCGTCCAACAGGAATAGTTGTTCTAATTCTATGAATCTTTCTAGAACGTTCTTCTCTTGAATATCATTCAAAAAAGTTTCGGATTGCCTTGTATTCCACCAATTAGTAACTAAAGGTTCCAGACTTTTATTAAATGAGAGAGAGATCCACCAGGGCAAAAAGACTATAGATGCAAGATATGGGAGGGGAGTCAATGCTTTCTTTTTTGGCACTTTTAATCTGTTCTGTAAATTGTTAATGAAACTGCTTCATTCGCCGACTCTATCTGATCCGATATTTCTATGAAGCATGAGTTCTATAACAAGGTATGGAACCTATGGATCGGATCTATTCCTTCTTTTTTTTTTTGAATTGTTTAGTCCTTGGATCTAGAAAGAATATAGAAATAGAATAAAGGTCCGTTTCGAATGAAGAAATAATCAAGTTCCCAGATATCTCAATTGGTCAAATTCGAACCAATTGTATCTTCATTTGTTCCTTTCGATGAATGCCCGAAAAACCACTTGAAGTAATGAATATTATTCGGATTTCGAGACGAAAGAACTCCCCCTGGATCAATCAATTATTTCGAAATGTTTCACTGGCTACCCCCAACCCAGGAATAATTGAGGGGATATTTCTGAAGAATATTGATGATGAAATCCGAAATGGGTGGCAAAACAAGAGAGAAATTGAATAGTTATGAGAGATCCAATCGTTTGGTCATCAAGGAGCAAAAGAAAGGATAAAAAAAAAGAAACATCGATTGACGAAAGAGAGATAATTTACGAGATACGATCCATCTGTATCTAACGTATCAATTCAAAATATTGGTCCTAAAAAGATGAATTCTGTACTGTATTCCGAAATGTTCTGATATGTGTGATGAATACATACTTATTAGATTTGTTACTAGTATGAAAGAATTGAGTTTAGTTCCATATGTAAAAAAAAGAGTTTTGGTGGATAAAAATAGCTTCTTATTATGGTTGTTCCGTATTCGTCCGCTTGCTTTATTCTATGGGCCACAACACAACGGTATTACCAACGGAACGGGGGAAATAGAATCGAACATGTTTTGCTCGAATAAACGTTCCGAAGAAACTTCAGTTATATTAAAAAGGGGATTCCTGAGTTCCTTCCCTCATGCGGAGAAAGCATTCATTCTTCAGTTCATTTCAAAATACTTCAATTGGTACGCGCAAGAAATAGGCCGATTCAGCAGCTTTTTGTTCAATTTCTCGTGGAGTAAAATTCTCATCGGTACGAGTCAAGGGAATGGCTCCCTGGCCTCTGATTTCCATATAAAGGACACGACGAGGATAAAGACCCTCTTTAACTTCCATTCTGATTGACTGGATATCTCTCATAAGGAATCGAAGGAAGATGCGACGATTTATTCCAGGAAATCCCCAACGAAAAATACACACTATTCCTTCTTTTCTATCAAAAAGATCATAACCACTACCTACATTCCACGAAATTGTGCACCCCAAATAGGAACTAATGAACAGACCAGCGATCCCGTAGAAAGACATCACGATTCCTTGGGGAAAAAAAAGGATTTCCTGAGAGGGAAATACGGATATCAGATTCCTACCAAGATAACTGGAAGTTCCAACCAATAAGAATCCTAGTGAACCTAAAAAAAGGATACAGGCCCAGCAGAAATTACTTGTTTTTCGAGACCCCGTTATAAGTTCTATCCATATACGTTCGGATTGCCAGTTCATACTCGATCCAGTTGCATTCTATTGGAATTGAGAGAATAGAATAAGCCAAATGAATTTGACTTGACTTTTTTTTTGTTTTGATCCCGAAGTAACTCTCATCAACTAGCACTATTATGATGTAAACCATTAGGAGTAATTCATCGAATTGGTTAGATAGAAAATAATAACATCCCCTTCATATGATCCCACTATGTATATCTACATACATATAGATACATTGACTTTCTATTTCAGATATTCGCTGATCTATTTGAAAACAAAAACAGCTATACCCACATACAATATACATGCATTTATCCATATATCATGGATCTGCATGCATAACAATAACAGCTTTTTTATTTGTGCTCGGAGGGAGTCACATGTCGTACCGTACCCTATTCCACTAAAAGATATCTGTATTATGATCCAAGTCCAAGTGTTAAAATAAATTGATGAGATTTGATCCCATCGGATCTAAACAATCTTGTTTTTTTGAACATGAAGAGATAAAGAAGCCATTGCAATTGCCGGAAATACTAGGCCCACTAAAGGCACAAAAATAGAGGGTAAATTGAAATCTGTCATAGAATAGGTGCCTCGATTTAATATTTGTACTTATTATAAATTTGTACTTGTTAGAAATATATCTTATGATAAGTATATTTATTATAAGTATATAATAAGTGCAAGGAATGTAGAACTAAATAAGTGTACCTATTCATCTTTCTACACAAAATATATGTATGATAATCCGCTTTTTTATTCTTGTTCTCCCGTCCTTATCTTATAATAAAGAGTTTCTTACGAGTTCCCTAAGGATTCGTTAGAATACGATCCAACAGGGATTCATAGTAAAAAAAAAGGAGGTTCTCGGGAGATATAGATATAGAAATATGCAACATTTCTATTATAGATTTTCATTATTCTATATATTAATACGTAAGAAGGAAGGGAACATGAAATTCTTTTCATTTTCCCAATTCTATTCCGCAGAAAGAAGAATTCACTCTTTTCTCCTCTTTATTTTATAGAGGGTTCCTGATTTCTAATCATCAATAGGGGTAGGATAAAAAATCTGGAGAAAATCAAAATCAAAAAAGTAATTATCCGAAACTTCGGATTCTGACTATAGAACTTATGTCACCAAAGAAAACCCCATTCTTCTTATTTGGACTTTGATTGCGATGAACTAAAGTTCGCTACAAATAACTGAGCCTAGTACTAGTGCTCTACTTTAATTTTGAGTCAAGGGAAAGAAACCGTGTAGCTGAAATAACTCACTCAGAACACCTTTTAAAGGGTTACGTGGTACGATTGGATCAAATAAGCCCTTATGGAATGAATATTCAGCCGCTTGTGAACCCTCGGGTACTGTCTTATTCAATGTTTGTTCAATTACTCTTTTACCCGCAAATGCAATGTAGGCATTGGGTTCAGCAATAATGATATCTCCCAACATACCAAAACTGGCTGTCACTCCACCGGTTGTAGGAGATGTAAGGATTGATACATAGAATAACTTTTTATTTGATTGATAATCATATAAAGCGGAAGATATTTTAGCCATTTGCATCAAGCTCAAACTTCCCTCTTGCATGCGTGCTCCTCCAGAAGCACACACCATAATAACAGGTAAAGATCTATTAGTAGCATACTCGATCAAACGGGTGATTTTCTCGCCTACTACGGATCCCATACTACCTCCCATGAACTCAAAATCCATAACCCCCATTGCTATGGGAATACCGTTTAGTTGACCTATGCCTGTTTGAACAGCCTCAGTTAAACCTGTCTTTCTTTGATACGAATCGATACGATCTCTATAAGGCTCCTCTTCCGAGTGAAATTCAATGGGGTCGATAGAGACCATGTCTTCATCCATAGGATCCCAAGTGTCCGGATCAATCGAAAGTTCGATTCTATCTGAACTACTCATTTTCAAATGATATCCACATTGTTCACAAATATTCATTTTTGACTTAAAAAATTTCTTATAATTTAATCCATAACAATTTTCGCATTGAACCCATAAATGTCTGTATTTTTGATTTATATCGAAATCATTCGATCCTTCTCCTATATCACTGTCATTACCGCCAGTTCTTATATTAGAATTCCCACTATCACTACCACTTATACTTTCACCACTACAAATATAACTATAAATGTAACTATCAATACGGATTTCAGAACGAAGATAACTATCAATGCAACTATTAATGTGATTATTCCAACTATATTTAGTATCATACATGTCACAATCATAGTAGCGATTGTCACTCTTAGACCCATTATTCAGATAACTAGAAAAAGAACTTTCTAGTTCACTCAGAAAAGAACTATCATTGTCAATCTCAAAAATCTGATTTTCAATATCAAAATATACGGAATAACTGTTACCATTACTATCCCTAACTAAAAAAGTTTCATCAGAGATGAAACTCCAAATGTCCCTGACACCTAAAAAATGATCAACATTACTGCAACTATAACTGCCACTATCGCTCCAACTAGGAATGTTTTTATCCGTATCATTTAGAATGGGGTCTTCACTTCCACTGGTATTTCCAATAGGACAGCCAAGACTGTCCATTGATTTACTTAGCCCACACCTGTGTTCTAACTCCTCGTTAGACAATATCGAATTGAACCACCATTTTTCCATAGAGCCTTCCTGCCCCCTATTTGAAAATACAATAGATGAATAGTCATTCGATGAATAATCATTTTACTATTTCATTTCCTATCGGAATAAGCATATAGATCCAATTACTAGGATCATTAACTAATAACGAGTTAGCATTGAAAGAAATGATTCTGGGAATCCGGGGTATCAATTCACTATATATGATGGAACCTTTTCTTCAATTAACGAGGGGTTTCTCCCATGTCATGTACAAATTCTCATCGAAAAGATAAATATTTGCTCCCTCCTATGAAGAATTCATTTTCGTAGAATCTTGTATAATAGAATATTAAGTGCCTATTGCAACACGGAATGAAAGGGACAATATACAGGATGGGTAGAAGGAGTTGTGACCCTTGGCTTGATCTATGGTCCGAAACTACGGGATATAAAATGATCCACCAATCCTAAGGATCCATAGGATTAATTATGGATCCAACAATAGAAGCATTGAGTTGTTTAGTCTTAGATCTTATCGTGTATTTAGATCTTGTATATATATAAATAGGTAAGGTATGTACTAATATATGCAAGATATATGCAAATAGATAGGACCTTCATTCTTTATTCGGCTCAATCCTTTTAGTAAAAGATTGGGCCGAGTTTAATTGCAATTAGGGGAACGAGCGGGAATTACTGGATTACAAGGTATCCACTGCTTTGAATTCGAATTTGATCTCCTTCCATACCTCACAAGCAGCAGCTAG